AATTCTTTCGCTTTCTTCCGTGGAATTAGTTAACAAGGTCTTGCATCTTTCTATATCTCCCGAAAATAATCCCCCACTAAGAATCCTTTTTGTTGGATCGTATTATAACGAATTCTTTGGGAGTTTTTAGGAAATACTTTAAAATTTTATTAAATTATGAAATTTATAAGACAAGAAAAGATAATAACTACTAATACGAATATAAAAAGGGTGGATTATCGTATATATATATTTCATGTAGAAACATGTAGAAAGATGAATTAGAAACATGTAGAAAGATGAATAGGTCCATTTATTTATATATTTATTGTATTTTATTAATTAATATATATTTCTTAAATTAATATATATTTCTTAAAACATATACTTATAGACTCCCTATACCTATTAAGTATATATATACTCACTTAGGTATACTTAGTATAATATAACAATTATATATGAATTATAAGATATCTTTATAACAATATAAGGATAAGGTTCAAATATAAAACAATAAATATAACAATAAATAACAGGTACAAATATTAAATCGAGGTACCCATTCTATGATAACTCTCAACAGTCTCCCCTCCATTTTTGTGCCTTTAGTGGGCTTAGTATTTCCGGCAATTGCAATGGCTTCTTTATCTCTTTATGTTCAAAAAAACAAGATTTTTTAGATACAACAAGGACAAATCTTATATATATATATATATATTTTTTTTTTCAAGACTTACTTGGATCATAACACGGATATCTATTTAGTAAAATATGGTATAATATGCGGCTTCCTTCGGGCATAAGCTCTTATGTATGTGTAAACATGATAAATGAATTATAACTATTTTCAAATAGATCGGGATCGGGGATAATTTCTGAAATGTAAAGTCAATATATCTATATGTATTAGGAAATCATATGAAAGGGATGTTATTATTTTAGTTTGGATCTAAGAAATTCGATGAATTATCCCTAAAGGTTCACATCATAATAGTGCTGGTTGATGAGAGTTACTTCGGAAACAAAAAAAAGTAAAAAAAAAATTATTTTTGTTATTCTCCAATTCCAATAAAATGCAACTAGGTCTAGTTAGAGTATGAGTTGGCGATCAGAACGTATATGGGTAGAACTTATAGCGGGGTCTCGAAAAACAAGTAATTTCTGTTGGGCCTTTATTCTTTTTTTAGGTTCATTAGGGTTTTTATTGGTTGGAACGTCCAGTTATTTTGGTAGGAATTTTATATCTTTATTTCCTTCTCAGCAAATAATTTTTTTTCCACAAGGTATCGTGATGTCTTTCTATGGGATCGCAGGTCTTTTTATTAGCTCCTATTTGTGGTGCACAATTTCGTGGAATGTAGGTAGTGGTTATGATCGATTCGATATAAAAGAGGGCATAGTGTGTATTTTTCGTTGGGGATTTCCTGGAAAAAATCGTCGCATATTCCTCCGATTCCTTATGAAAGACATTCAGTCCATCAGAATAGAAATTAAAGAGGGTATTTATGCTCGTCGTGTCCTTTATATGGAAATAAAAGGACAAGGAGCCATTCCCTTGACTCGTACTGATGAGAATTTTACTCCACGAGAGATTGAGCAAAAAGCTGCTGAATTGGCCTATTTCTTGCGTGTACCAATTGAAGTATTTTGAAAAAAGGAACTGAAGAATGAATACTTTGCAAGAGATAAAAAACTCAAGAATCATCTTTTTTTCTATAGCATAACTTAACTGAAGTTTCTTCAGAACGCTTACTCGAGCCAAAGCAAACGTATATGAAACAATTCTAAAACTAAATTGTTTATGTCCACAATTTTTTTTATGCGTATGTAAATCCACTTAACTCAATTCAGTAACAAATCTAAATGATAGATTCATCATATATCAAAACAAAACATTTCATCATAAAGTAAAGAATTTTTTTTTTTCTAAATATTTGATATTTTGATAGAACGGGAGTTCTTTCGTCTCGAAATCCGACCACTATTAATTTGAAGAGGGCTCTTTCTTATTCTATATTCTTTCTAAATTCAAGGACTAACCGCTGTACTGAATCACAAAAAAATCCGGAAATACATCGATGACTTGTAATAGAACTTATGCTTGATAGAAATATTAGTATCATATAGAGTCGACGAATGAGGTGCGTTCATTAAAAATTTTTAAATTCACAGACGAAAAAATGGCAAAAAAGAAAGTATTAATTTCCCTTCTATATCTTGCATCTATAGTATTTTTGCCTTGGTGGATCTCTCTCTCATTTAATAAAAGTCTGGAATCTTGGTTTACTAATTGGTGGAATACTAGGCAATCCGAAATTTTTTTGAATGATATTCAAGAAAAGAGTATTCTAAAAGAATTCATAGACTTAGAGGAACTCTTACGTTTGGACGAAATGATAAAGGAATACCCGGAAACACATTTCCAAAAGCCTCGCATCGAAATCTACAAAGAAACGATCCAATTGATCAAGATGCACAACGAGGATCGCATCCATACAATTTTACACTTCTCGACAAATATAATCTGTTTCGGTATTCTAAGTGGTTATTCTATTCTAGGTAATGAAGAACTTGTTATTCTTAACTCTTGGTTTCAAGAATTCCTATACAACTTAAGCGACACAATAAAAGCTTTTTCTATTCTTTTATTAACTGATTTATGTATAGGATTCCATTCGCCCCACGGTTGGGAATTAATGATTGGCTCTGTCTACAAAGATTTTGGATTTGCTCATAATGATCAAATTATATCCGGTCTTGTTTCTACTTTTCCAGTCATTTTAGATACAATTTTTAAATATTGGATCTTTCGTTATTTAAATCGTGTATCTCCTTCACTTGTAGTGATTTATCATTCAATGAATGACTGAAAAGTGATCGAACGATCCAATTATAATATTTGTTACTTTGTACATAAGCAAAACATTCAAAATTGTACTTACTACCCATCCAAGGGATTCCTCCAATATTCCAGTAAAATTATTTATATTTAATATTTAAGTAAATAGCAAAATTATAGATAGGGAACTGTACTAGCGACCTACCTAATTTTATTGTAGAAATTTTCGGGATCAATGATTGGACCATGCAAACTAAAAATACCTTTTCTTGGATAAAGAAAGAGATTACTCGATCCATTTCCGTATCGCTCATGATATATATACTAACCCAGGCACCCCTTTCAAATGCATATCCCATTTTTGCACAGCAGGGTTATGAAAATCCACGAGAAGCGACTGGCCGTATTGTATGTGCCAATTGCCATTTAGCTAATAAACCCGTGGATATCGAGGTTCCACAAGCGGTACTTCCTGATACTGTATTTGAAGCAGTTGTTCGAATTCCTTATGATCTGCAACTGAAACAAGTTCTTGCTAATGGTAAAAAAGGAGCTTTGAATGTCGGGGCTGTTCTTATTTTACCCGAGGGGTTTGAATTAGCCCCTCCCGATCGTATTTCGCCCGAGATTAAAGAAAAGATAGGAAATCTTTCTTTTCAGAGCTATCGTCCCACTAAAAAAAATATTCTTGTGATAGGTCCGGTTCCTGGTCAGAAATATAGTGAAATCACCTTTCCTATTCTTTCCCCGGACCCCGCTACTAAGAAAGATGTGCACTTCTTAAAATATCCCATATATGTAGGCGGGAACAGGGGAAGGGGTCAGATTTATCCCGACGGGAGCAAGAGTAACAATAATGTTTATAATGCTACAGCAGCAGGTATAGTAAGCAAAATAATACGAAAAGAAAAAGGGGGGTACGAAATAACCATAGCGGATGCATCGGATGGACGTCAAGTGGTTGATATTATCCCTCCAGGACCGGAACTTCTTGTTTCAGAGGGCGAATCCATCAAACTTGATCAACCATTAACGAGTAATCCTAATGTGGGTGGATTTGGTCAGGGAGATGCGGAAATAGTACTTCAAGATCCATTACGTGTCCAAGGTCTTTTGCTCTTCTTGGCATCTGTTATTTTGGCACAAATCTTTTTGGTTCTTAAAAAGAAACAGTTTGAGAAGGTTCAATTGTCCGAAATGAATTTCTAGATCTGCGGATTTATCAACATCAAGCTCTAAAAATAAACAAATTTTTGTTGGGAATTATGTATGATCAAAAAAATTTTGCTTATTTATATTCTTTATTCTACCGGATTTCGGGAATTACTTAATACCGCATTCCTGGTCATAGTATATTGTGAAGGCGACTGTTTTACTTAACTCTTCTTTATTTATTTGTTTTTTCAATCCAAATTGAAACGGTATGATATAGAATGAATCAATAGTTTTCTATTTGACTAGAATCAAAACAAAAGATAAATAAATCAAAACAAAAGATAAATAAGCGGAGAATAGAAACCAAAGTATAAATGAGAGGAACAAAGGATTTTAGGGGAGATTGTTCGTCTCCTAGTCCTTGACACAAGAAACGGAATTTTACCCAACCCTTTCTTGTGTCGAATTAATAAAGATTCTCGATCCCGTTCGTAAAAAATGGATATTTGTAGTTTTCATTTTTTTTTTTTTTTTATAGGTTTATTTTATCATAACCCTTTTTTAGATTTCTTACGTAACATAGTGGTAGTGGACAAATAAATATAGGTCGATTTATTGAGCAATATAGAACTTCTTCAATTTCAACGAACTTATAAAAAAAAAAATTTCACTTTTATTAGATTAAATATTTATTAGATTAAATGGAGTAAGTTTCTATTCTATTAGTATAGAAAGGGTTTGCATGATATCTGATTGATAGAAATATATTATATTTCTATATAATTGTGAGTCATCCAAAAAGGGTAAATCGAGTGATTCCTTCTTTGTTTTAAGTATTGACAGATACTATTGAGTAACAGATGTTCTGAATCAATTAACGAAGTTCATTTTTTAAAAACATCATCAGAAAAGGTGGAGGTTTTTGAAACATCTCTAAAAAAAATATTATGATTATTAAGAACTCAACGGGACTTACCCCCTCTTTCCTTGTCTGATTCGAGGGGGATCCCGTTGAGTTCTTATG